GTATGAAGTATTTATAATATGTATATATAAATATATCTAAATTATATTTACAATAATAAATACTTATAATGATGTATATATAATACTTATAATGATGTATATATAATACTTATAATGATGTATATATAATACTTATAATGATGTATATATAATACTTATAATGATGTATATATAATACTTATAATGATGTATTATACATGAATACCCCGCTCGAGATTTTCCTGTTTACGGGGGGTTTGCAGGAAGTGTTAGTGATGTCACGAGTGTAGGGGGGTAGGGGGGTTTAACGCGCAAAAGCCGAGGGGGAAATCTTAGAATTTTTAGGAGTAAATATTATGCTTATGCTCTTGATATCAGGTATGCAATTCTTTATGTAAAGTCTTTTCACCATGAAGACTATCTACCTGCAGGCAAGGAAATGTTCAACCTTTTAGTATATTACCGTGTGCACTCTGAAATGTCAAGTGAAAGGAAGACAAAAAAGAGAACCCCTTACCCGCTGGAAAGAATGCTCGGCATGTTGGGTAACGAGTCGTATGGTTGCCACCATTAACTTATGCAAGCGTCAAGGAAAGAATGAGGAATAATATCAATATATGGCCCTGAAGTAGGAACCAAATGCCAGGAATAGTTCACTAAGTGAAACCCCCACAATTATTGTCCCTCACCTTCAATAACCGTATGCGTTAAGATATGAGCTGGATGGTAGGCTCTTACTGCGTATAACTTTTAGTATATTATAGAATGTTGATACTTGGTATATCTTCACCTATGAAGTATGGATGTTGGATATTTAGATGTCGTCTTGTACTCTGAGGTAAATGTGGTTGAATATTAAGAATATGGTTTATGTACACCTTGTTTTATGTACTAAACAATAATGTATAGACACCAAGTTATGGTGATAATACATAATATGTCCTAGTACACACTTATTATATGGTTAATATAAATATATGGTGTAAATACATACATGTACTTAAAAACGTACATGTATGTATTGTACTCTCAAAGAGTAGTTTAACTAAAGATCCTAGCTTTGGGAGTTAGGGATAGGAGTTAAATTCTCCTCTCTTTGAGCAAAAGGGAGGATTTTAACCTCCGACATCCGGCTTACAAGACCGGCGCTCTGGCGCTGAGCTACTAGTGCAGGTTGAATTAAGGATTAGGTTTTCTGTCCAGCCTACGAGGGGGAAGAGAATGAGGAATAGGGAGAAATAGGTGACGGATGCTACCTGACCAATAATAATAAAGGGCTGTTCTGCTGGCATTCCGCCGATTCAGGTAAGGATAGCTACGTTTGCGATTAGTCCTCAGAATAGGAGTTGGGAAGCTGGCCGGAATGTAATCCCTCGTTGTTTTGAAGTGTGAAGGAAAGGTACCGTTATAAGCACCAGGATGGAGGCTAGGAGGGCCAGGACCCCTCCTAATTTATTGGGAATAGATCGTAGAATTGCGTAGGCAAATAGGAAGTATCATTCAGGCTTAATGTGAGGGGGCGTCACTATTGGGTTGGCGGGCGTAAAATTGTCTGGGTCACCTAGTAGGTTAGGGGAAAAGAGGGCCAGGGTGGCGAGTATAAGTAGAAGGATTGCGAAACCTAAGAGGTCTTTGTAGGAGAAGTAGGGGTGGAATGAGATTTTATCTGCGTTAGAGGATAATCCAATGGGATTATTAGACCCGGTTTCGTGTAGGAACAGGAGGTGAAGGATTGTTATGGCTAGAATGACGAAGGGGAAAAGGAAGTGGAAGGCAAAGAACCGGGTGAGGGTGGCGTTATCTACTGAAAATCCGCCTCAGATTCACTCGACAAGCATGGTGCCTACGTAGGGAACTGCGGATAGGAGGTTAGTAATGACGGTAGCCCCTCAGAACGACATCTGTCCTCAGGGAAGGACGTAGCCAACGAAGGCTGTTATTATAACTAGGAGTAGAAGAACGACGCCGATGTTTCAGGTCTCTTTATAGAGGTAAGAGCCGTAATAGAGGCCTCGGCCGATGTGTAAGTAAAGGCAGATGAAGAAAAAGGAAGCACCATTTGCATGGAGGTTGCGGATAAGTCAGCCGAAGTTAACATCTCGGCAAATATGGGCGACTGAATTAAAGGCGGATTCGATGTCAGGGGTGTAGTGTATTGCGAGGAAGAGGCCTGTGAGGATTTGAGAGATCAAGCAAAGGCCGAGCAGTGATCCGAAGTTTCATATTGCGGTAATGCTGGCGGGCGTTGGGAGGTCAACTAGCGCGTCATTAGCAATTTTTAGTAGTGGGTGGGTTTTTCGTAGGCTTGCCATTAGGGTTCTTGTAGTTGAAATACAACGGTGGTTTTTCAAGCCATTAGTCCTGGTTAAAGTCCTGGCAGGAATTATGACTTATATGATGTGTCTGTTATTATTTGGTTTAGTTTTGGGGCTGGTAGCGGTTGCTTCTAATCCCTCCCCCTATTTTGCTGCTCTGGGGCTGGTAGTTGTGTCAGGTATAGGGTGCGGGGTTTTGGTGGGACATGGCGGTTCTTTTTTATCATTAGTTTTATTTTTAATTTACCTAGGGGGGATGTTGGTTGTCTTTGCTTATTCATCAGCCTTAGCTGCTGAGCCATATCCTGAGAGTTGAGGGAGTCCGGCGGTTGTAATGTACATGGTAATTTATGGGGTAGGTGTAATGTTGGCTTGTGTTTTATTAGGGGGCGGGTGGTATGAGGCATCCTGAGTACCTGCAGATGAGATAGGGGAATTTTCTGTCTTTCGTGGGGATATGGGGGGAGTGGCGTTGATGTATTCGTTGGGTGGGGGTATGTTAGTGGTAAGTGCATGGGTGCTTCTTCTTACTTTGTTTGTGGTGTTGGAATTAACGCGGGGTTTAAGCCGGGGGACGGTTCGGGCGGTTTAGTATGAGATTAGTAAGATAGCAAGGGATAGGGTTAGGAAGAAGAGGGCGAGGTAAGTTTTAACTATTCCCTGCTGGGTGTTGCTTGTGGTGGTAATAAGTGGGATGTTAGATGATGCCAGAGCTTTAGGGCCAGTTTTTTCTAGTCAGGTCTGGTCAACTATTTGGCTGGCGATGGTTTGGCCTAGAACAAGGTTTAGTTTAGGGGTGAATCGGTGGATAATGTGTGGGAAGAAGCCTAGTATGTTTGAGAAGTGGTGGGTGGCCAAAATTGGGGTAGTTTTGAATTGTTTGCTTGTAAGGGATGCTAATTCTAGGGCAATAATCAGTCCGAGGACAGTGACTGCGAGGGCTGCAAGTTTTAATAGGGGAGGTATTGACATGATTGGTGTTTTTAGTGGGGTAATGTTGGAAGTGATTAGAAGGCCGGCGACAATGCTGCCTCATGCTAGTCGTTTAATAGGATTAATAACTGCTGGGTTGTTTTCATTAATTGGGGATAGGGTGTTAAATCGGGGGTGGCCCATAGAGACGAAGAAAACGACTCGAAGGCTGTAAATAGCTGTGAAGGAGGTGGCGATGAGGGTCAGTGTTAGGGCTCAGGCGTTGAGGTGTGATGTGTTTAGTGCTTCAATAATGGCGTCTTTGGAGAAGAAGCCGGCTAGGAAGGGGGTGCCGGTGAGGGCGAGGCTTCCAAGGGTGAGGCATGAGGAGGTAAAGGGGGTGAGGTGGTGTAGGCCTCCCATTTTGCGGATGTCTTGCTCGTCGTTCAGGCTGTGAATAATTGAGCCGGAGCAGAGGAAGAGCATGGCCTTGAAGAAGGCGTGTGTGCAAATGTGGAGGAAGGCGAGTTGGGGTTGGTTTAGGCCAATTGTTACTATCATCAAGCCTAGCTGGCTTGATGTAGAGAATGCAACGATTTTTTTGATGTCGTTTTGGGTGAGGGCACAAGTAGCTGTAAATAGGGTTGTTAGGGCACCTAAACATAAGCAGAGTGTAAGGGCTGTTTGATTATTCTCTATTAGAGGGCTTATTCGGACTAATAAGAAAATACCAGCAACAACCATGGTGCTGGAGTGTAGTAGGGCAGAGACCGGTGTAGGACCCTCTATGGCAGAGGGAAGTCAGGGGTGGAGTCCGAACTGGGCTGATTTACCAGTGGCGGCGATAATTAGGCCTAGAAGTGGGAGGGTTAGGTCAAAGTTTTTGGCTGCTGCAAATATTTGTTGTATTTCTCATGAATTTAGGTTGGTTGCTATTCAGGCCATGGCAAGAATGAGCCCGATATCCCCGACTCGGTTATACACCACTGCTTGGAGGGCTGCTGTGTTAGCATCTGCTCGTCCGTATCATCAGCCGATAAGAAGGAAGGACATAATACCCACACCTTCTCACCCAATAAATAATTGGAACATATTGTTTGCTGTGACGAGGATAATTATGGCGATAAGGAAGATTAGAAGATACTTGAAAAATCGGTTTATAAAGGGGTCGGAATGCATGTATCATGATGCGAACTCAAGGATGGACCATGTCACGTAGAGTGCGATAGGGGTGAAGATGATGGAGTAGTGGTCAAATTTTAGGCTAATATTAATATCAAAGGTTAGGGTGTTTATTCAAGTTCAGTTGGTAATAATTGTCTCTGCCCCTTCGTTCAAGAACAGGAAGAGGGGGAGTAAGCTGACGAAAAACGCCAGCTTTACTGCGGTTTTAACTTGGGCAAGGGCCCAGTCAGGGGATTGAGGGCGGGGGGAGAGGGTAGTAAGTACAGGGTACGCCAGTAGGAAAAAGATAATGATTAGGCTGGTTGTTATTATTAGAGAGGTGGGGTGCATAGCTGCTACTTGGATTTGCACCAAGAGTCTCTGGTTCCTAAGACCAGTGGATGAGCTGTTATCCTTTAGAAGCTGGTGCGAGTGAGCCTTGGGGTTCAACCAAGGTTACGAAAATTAGCAGTTTTCGTTGCTAGCGAGCCTCTCTCGGTAAATAAGGGGATTTTAACCCCCATTTTTAGAGCCACAGTCTAATGTTTTAAATTAAACTATATCTACAGGAGGTTCAACCTCAGATCAGCTCGGGTTTGAGGATGAGGAGGATTAGGGGGAGTAGATGGAGGGCGATGAGGAGGTGTTCTCGAGAGTGTGTTGGGTCCAGTGCAATGATGTGTGCGGGGAGTGGGCCTCGTTGTGTTATCAGGAATATATATAGTGAATAGCCTGCAGTAATAAGGGTTCCGGCCCCTGTTAGTGCTAGGGTTCAGTGGGACCAGTTAAATAGTGAGGTAATAATTATGAGTTCGCCCATGAGGTTGGGGAGAGGGGGCAGCGCTAGGTTAGCAAGGCTAGCGATGAATCATCATGTAGTTATAAGGGGAAGAGCCATTTGTAAGCCTCGTGCCAAGACTATTGTTCGGCTGTGGGTTCGTTCATAGTTAGTATTTGCTAGGCAGAATAAGGCAGAGGATGTCAGGCCGTGAGCGATTATAAGGATAAGGGCACCTGTAAAACCCCAGGGTGTTTGAATTAAGATTCCACCCGCGACAAGGCCCATATGACTCACTGATGAATAGGCAATTAGTGACTTTAGATCCGTTTGACGGAGGCAGATTGAACCTGTTATGATTACCCCTCATAGTGCGAAGATAATAAAGGGGTAGCTGAGTTCTTTAGTAAGTGGCTCTAATATAATTATTATTCGTATTATGCCGTAGCCTCCCAGTTTAAGGAGTACGGCTGCAAGTACTATTGATCCTGCAATGGGGGCTTCTACGTGGGCTTTGGGAAGTCACAGGTGAACTCCGTATAGGGGTATTTTTACTAAAAATGCTAGTAGGCAGCCGGCTCATCATAGCTTGTCTGCGTAGGAAATTAGCTGTAAGGGGGCGGAGTATTGGAGGGTGAGAAGGGAGAGGGTTCCTGTATTGTTTTGGAGTAATAGGAGGGCTACTAGAAGTGGGAGTGAGCCCGCTAGGGTATAAAACAAGAAGTAGGTCCCTGCGTTTAAGCGCTCTGTTTGGTTTCCTCAGCGGGTAATAATAACCAAGGTTGGAATCAGTGTGGCTTCAAATATAATATAAAACATAATGATTTCGGTTGCACTAAAGGCTAAGATGAGAAAAATTTGTAGAGATGTTAGGAGAGTAATATATATTCGTTGGCGGTTGATTGGTTCGAGGGCAGTATGATTTTGACTGGCTAAAATTATGAGTGGTAGAAGTCAGCAGGTAAGGACAAGGAGAGGGGTTGATAAGGGGTCTGTAGCCATGTATAAATTTAGGGAGGTTCAGCCTGTCTCAGATAGGCTTTCTAATCAAGTGAGGCTAGCTAGTGCAATGATAAGACTATGTGAAAGGGTTGTAGGTCATAATCATTTTGGGGGTGTCAGCCAGGTTGTTGGGACGAGCATAAGTGTGGGGATAAGAATTTTTAGCATTGTAGGAGATTTAAGCTTTGTAGTCGGTCGCTCCCATGGGTCCGAGAGGTGGCTACTAGTAGGGCCAGCCCTGCGCTTGCTTCGCAAGCTGAGAAGGCCAGAAGAAGTATAGGAGAAGCTGAGAAGTTGGTTGAGTCTAATTGTAAGGTCCAGATGGAGAGTGCAATGAAGAGGGAAAGTATTATGGCTTCTAAACACAGGAGGGCTGAAAGGAGATGGGTCCGGTGAAATGCTAGGCCTGCCAGTCCTAGCAGGAAGGTGGTTGAGAAAGCAAAGTGAACGGGGGTCATTAGGTAATTATGGACTTTAACCACAAGTTCTTGAGCCGAAATCAAGTGTTTTTCTTAGACTAATTACCTATTCAGCTCATTCTAGGCCCCCTTGTAATCATTCGTAGATGAGGCCAAGTGTTAGGAGGATTAGGACGGCAGAAGCTCAAAGGAAGGTTAATAATGGGGAGGGGAGTTGATCCCCTCATGGGAGTGGTAGCAGGAGGGCGATCTCTAGGTCAAACAGGAGGAATAAGATGGCAACAAGGAAGAATCGAAGAGAGAAAGGGAGGCGGGCTGATCCGAGGGGGTCAAAGCCGCATTCGTAGGGGGAGAGCTTTTCGTGGTCGGGGGACATTTGTGGTAGTCAAAAGGATACAAGGGCCAGGACAGTTGAAAGTACGGCGGCGATTGTAATAATCGTTGTGATTAGGCTCATTATCTTTCCTTGGACTTTAACCAAGACCGGGTGATTGGAAGTCACTTATACTAGGGTTGATACTAGAAAGATTAAGATCCTCATCAGTAGATAGAGACGTAGAGGAATAGTCAAACAACGTCAACGAAGTGTCAGTATCAGGCAGCTGCCTCGAATCCGAAGTGGTGATCTGATGTAAAGTGATAGCGGACTTGGCGGAGTAGACATACGGCTAGGAATGTAGAGCCAATAATAACATGGAGGCCATGGAATCCTGTGGCTACGAAGAATGTTGAGCCATAAACCCCATCTGCAATTGTAAAAGGGGCTTCGTAGTATTCCATAGCTTGGAGGAAGGTGAAGTAGAACCCTAGAAGAATTGTTAGTGCTAGGGATTGAATTGCTTCTTTTCGATTGCCTTCTATAATGCTGTGGTGAGCTCAGGTAACTGTAACTCCTGAGGCAAGAAGGACTGCTGTGTTGAGTAGGGGGACTTCAAATGGGTCCAGGGTGGTGACGCCTGTGGGTGGTCAGCAACCCCCTAGTTCAGGGGTAGGGGCAAGGCTGGCGTGGTAGAAGGCTCAGAAGAATCCTAGGAAGAAGAAGACTTCGGAGGTAATAAAAAGAATTATTCCGTATCGGAGTCCTTTTTGGACAGGGGGAGTGTGGTGTCCTTGGAAGGTGCCTTCTCGAACGATGTCTCGTCATCATTGGTATATTGTGAGGAGAAGTAGGACTGTTCCGATAGTTATTAGCGTTGTAGAATGGAAGTGGAATCAGATAGCGAGGCCTGATGTCATTAGTAGGGCAGCTACTGCACCTGTTAGTGGTCAGGGGCTGGGGTCAACTATGTGGTATGCGTGTGCTTGGTGGGCCATTATGTGCTTTTTAAGGCTTATTAAACATTTTCTTGGAGGTAGAGGCTTAGTAATAGTACGAATACGTAAGCTTGAATCATTGCTACGGCTACTTCTAGTAGTGTAAGGAGGAAAAGTAGGGTGGCGGTGAGGATGGCTACAGCTGGTATTAGGGGAAGGAGGACGGCCGCAGCTGTTGCGATTAGTTGAATGAGGAGGTGGCCGGCTGTGAGATTAGCGGTCAGCCGTACCCCGAGTGCTAATGGTCGAATAAACAGACTAATAGTTTCGATAATAATTAGGACGGGAATAAGAAGGGTGGGGGTTCCTTCTGGGAGAAGGTGGCCTAGAGCTTCAGTTGGTTGGTTTCGCATACCAATAAGGACTGTTGCCAATCAAAGTGGGAATGCAAAGCCTATGTTGAGAGATAGCTGCGTTGTGGGCGTAAAGGTGTACGGCAGCAGGCCTAGCATGTTTACTGAAATAAGGAATAGTATTAAAGAGGTTAATAGAATGGCCCATTTGTGGCCGGGTAGGTTAACAGGCATAAAAAGTTCGTGTGCGAATCGGCCGATGAATCAGTTTTGGAGGGTCAACAGTCGGTTATTTAATCAGCGGGTCGTGGGTGTAGGGAGGAGTAGTCAGGGTAAAGTTAGTGCTAATGCAATTAAGGGAACCCCTAAGAATACAGGGCTTATAAATTGGTCAAAGAAGCTTAATGTCATGGTCAGTTTCAGGGCTCCCCTTTAGGTTTCTCCGTGCTTTGGGGCGTTGGTTCGTTTGGAAAAGTGTGAGCTATCACTTTAGGGGGCAGAATAGTTAGGAAGACTAGTCAAGAGAAGACAAGGATGCTAAGCCAGGGCGCAGGGTTGAGCTGGGGCATGTCACTAAGGGTGGTTGGGAGCCACCAATTTTTAGCTTAAAAGGCTAACGCTGCGCCCGGTTTAGCTTCTTAGTGAGGCATCTTCAAGTATTAGGGATGATCAGTTCTCAAAGTGTTCTAGTGGGACTGCTTCAACTACGATAGGCATAAAGCTGTGGTTAGCACCACAGATTTCAGAGCATTGGCCATAAAACACTCCTGGGCGGGATGCAATAAAGGCTGTTTGGTTTAATCGTCCGGGGACTGCATCTATTTTAACACCTAGAGAAGGGACGGCTCAGGAGTGGAGTACATCGTCAGCGGAGATAAGGATTCGAATGGGGGACTCAACTGGAATTACTATTCGATGATCTGCCTCAAGCAGTCGGAATTGACCAGGGGCCAGGTCTTGCGTGGGGATTATGTAGGAGTCAAAGCCTAGGTCTTCGTAGTCTGTATATTCGTAACTTCAGTATCACTGATGTCCGACAGCTTTAATTGTTAGGTGGGGGTCGTTGATTTCGTCTATTAGATAAAGGATGCGGAGGGAAGGAAGGGCAATAAGAATGAGAATAATAGCTGGGAGAACTGTTCAAATAATTTCGATCTCTTGGGAGTCCAGGATGTAGCTGTTGGTGAGTTTGGTTGTAACCATGGCTACGATAATGTATAGGACCAGCGTACTGATTAGGAATACGATTATTAGGGCGTGATCGTGGAAGTGGAGAAGTTCTTCTATGACAGGTGAAGCTGCATCTTGAAATCCTAGTTGTGTGGGATGGGCCATTATGTGTGCAAGATACGCGGGGTTTTAACCCACAATTTTGCCTTGACAAGGCAATGTAATGGCTAGTTTTACTAGTATCTTATGAAGAAAGTGACAGAGCGGTTGATGTGGCTGGCTTGAAACCAGCATATGGGGGTTCAAATCCTCCCTTTCTGGGTTAGCTTAATGAACTAGGACAAATGCGGGCTCCTCAAATGTGTGGTAAGGGGGAGGGCAGCCATGCAGTCATTCCACGTTGGTTGTGGTTAGTTCTACTGATAGCACTTCACGTTTGGCTGCGAATGCCTCTCAGATAATGAAAAGGAACATGATTACTGCTACAAGTGAGACTAGTGAGCCAATGGATGAGATTGTGTTTCAAAGGGTGTAAGCATCTGGGTAGTCTGAGTATCGGCGGGGCATTCCTGCCAGACCAAGGAAATGTTGTGGGAAGAATGTGAGGTTTACGCCTGCGAACATTACCCCAAAATGGATTTTAGTTCATGTACTGTGAAGAGTGTACCCGGTAAATAGGGGGAATCAATGGACGAAAGCAGCAACGATGGCAAATACAGCACCCATAGAGAGAACATAGTGGAAGTGGGCTACTACGTAGTATGTGTCGTGGAGAACAATATCTAAAGATGAGTTGGCTAGGACGATTCCTGTTAGTCCTCCTACTGTAAAGAGGAAGATGAAGCCGATAGCTCAAAGGAGGGGAGTTTCTCACTTAACGGCACCTCCGTGAAGGGTTGCGAGTCAGCTAAAGACTTTTACCCCGGTTGGAATTGCGATGATTATAGTTGCGGATGTGAAGTATGCTCGTGTGTCTACGTCTATTCCTACTGTAAACATGTGATGGGCTCAAACAATAAATCCTAGTAGGCCGATGGCCATTATGGCCCATACCATTCCCATGTATCCGAAAGGTTCTTTTTTACCGGAATAGTAGGCGACAATGTGGGAAATTATTCCAAATCCGGGAAGGATAAGAATATAAACTTCAGGGTGACCGAAGAATCAGAATAAGTGTTGATACAGGATTGGGTCTCCCCCTCCTGCTGGGTCAAAGAAGGTTGTATTTAGGTTTCGATCTGTTAGGAGCATTGTGATGCCGGCGGCAAGGACTGGAAGTGAGAGAAGGAGTAGAACAGCTGTAATTAGTACTGCTCATACAAATAAAGGTGTTTGGTACTGGGAGATGGCTGGGGGTTTCATGTTAATGATTGTTGTAATAAAGTTAATTGCCCCAAGAATTGAAGAAATTCCTGCGAGATGAAGAGAGAAAATGGTTAAGTCGACGGATGCTCCAGCGTGGGCTAGATTACCGGCAAGGGGCGGGTAAACTGTTCAACCAGTTCCAGCCCCCGCCTCAACCCCAGAAGAGGCAAGGAGAAGCAGGAAAGAGGGAGGTAAGAGTCAGAAGCTCATATTGTTCATTCGGGGAAATGCTATGTCAGGGGCTCCGATCATTAAAGGTACAAGTCAGTTTCCAAACCCTCCGATTATGATTGGTATTACTATAAAGAAAATCATTACAAAGGCATGGGCCGTAACGATTACATTGTAGATTTGGTCATCTCCAAGAAGGGCTCCTGGTTGGCTTAGTTCAGCTCGGATAAGAAGGCTTAGGGCTGTGCCAACTATTCCAGCTCATGCACCAAATACTAGATAGAGGGTGCCGATGTCTTTGTGATTGGTCGAGAAAAATCAGCGTGTGATTGCCACAGGTAGGATGGCTGAGTAAGCGGTGGATTGTAGCCCCATATACAGAGGTTTGAGCCCTCTTCTTACCAAGCTCTGAGGTGTTTGACATGTAAGATTGCAAATCTTAAGGAGCAGACTAGCGTCTGCCGGGGCTTTCCCCGCCTCCTTTTTATGAAAAGGCGGGGAAAGGTAGACGGATGCTCGCTGGTTTGGGCGCTTAGCTGTTAACTAAGAGTTTGTAGGATCGAGGCCTGCCTGTCTAGGAAGGCTTTAGCTTAATTAAAGTGTCTGTTTTGCATGCAGGAGATGTGGGGTAGTGTCCCGCAAGTCTTATCAGGGGCTGGGGGATTTTCACCCTCGCTTAGGACTTTGAAGGTCCTTGGACTCATATGTTATCCTAAGTCCCTTAAAGGGTTAAAATTGTTGTCAGGGCCGGGGTGAGGGGTAGAAGGGCGAGGGTGGCCACGATGAATAAAGATAAAGGAAGGGAAAGTTGGTTGGAGGTTAGGCGTCATGGGGTAGTTCCGCTTAGGTTATTTGGGGACATGGTTAGGGTTATTGCGTAGGATAGTCGTAGGTAGAAGTAGAGGCTAAGTAGGGCGCTTAAGGCAGCCAGGGTTGCTACGGGTGCTAGGTCCTGTTTAGAAAGTTCTTGCAGGATGAGTCATTTTGGCATAAAGCCTGTTAGTGGAGGAAGACCGCCCAGTGAGAGGAGGACGAGGGGGGCAAGGGCTGTAAGTGCGGGGGTCTTTGTCCAGGAGGTGGCAAGCATGTTAATGTTTGTTGCTTTGTTTAATTTGAAGACAAGGAAAGTTGCGGATGTTATGAGAATGTAGGTAAAAAGGGTTAGAAGGGTGAGTGAGGGCGAGAATTGGAGGATTAAGATTATTCAGCCGAGGTGGGCGATTGAGGAGTAGGCTAGAATTTTTCGTAGCTGTGTTTGATTTAAGCCGCCTCAGCCTCCAACAAGGGTTGAGGTGACGCCAAGCATAATTAGTATTGTGGGGTTTGCCGAGTGTATTTGGAGAATGAGGGCGAAGGGGGCAAGTTTTTGCCAGGTGGAAAGAATTAGTCCTGTTGTGAGATCTAATCCTTGGAGGACTTCTGGTAGTCAGGAATGTAGGGGGGCTAAACCAATTTTGAGTGCTAGGGCAAGAATAATTATGGTAGTGGGGATTGGGTGTGTTATTTGTTCAATGTTTCATTGCCCGGTGAGTCAAGCATTAGTAGTGCTGGCAAATAGAAGTATAGCGGCTGCGGTGGCTTGGGTGAGGAAATACTTAGTGGTGGCTTCAACTGCTCGTGGGTGATGGCTTTGTGCTATTAGTGGGATAATGGCGAGGGTATTTATTTCAAGTCCCATTCATGCGAGGAGTCAGTGTGAGCTCGCAAATGTAATTGTGGTTCCTAAGCCTAGGCCAAATAGCAGGGTGGCTAAGATGTATGGGTTCATCAGTAAAAGAAGGATTTTAACCAACATGTTTGGGGTATGGGCCCAAGAGCTTAATTAGCTGATTTTACTAGGAAGTAGTGTAGTGGAAGCACAAAGAGTTTTGATCTCTTTAGTTAGGGTTCGAGCCCCTTCTTTCTAAGGAGTCGGGGGGACTTTAACCCCCATAGTTCACTCTATCAAAGTGGCCCTTAGGCTTCAGGCACGATTCCGGCATTATAGTTGGGGTGGGAGGCCTGCAAATGCAACAGGGAGGGCGAGGTGTCAGATAACGAGGGCAAGTGTTAGAGGAAGGAAGTTTTTTCAGATTAAGTGCATAAGTTGATCGTATCGGAACCGTGGGTAGGAGGCTCGCACTCAAAGGAACACCATTGATAGAAGGGATGCTTTAATTATTAGGTTAGTGGCAGTTAGTTCGGGCAACGTCGGAATGTGCGAAGCCCCTAGAAATAGTGTTGCGGAGAGTGTATTTATTAGCAGAATATTTGCGTATTCGGCAAGGAAGAATAAAGCGAAGGGTCCTCCTGCATATTCAACATTAAAGCCTGAAACTAGCTCTGATTCACCTTCAGTAAGGTCGAAGGGTGCCCGGTTTGTTTCTGCGAGGGTAGAAATGTATCATATTGCGGCTAGAGGTCAGGCGGGGATAATCATTCAGGTTGCTTCTTGGGCAACATTAAAGGTTTGTAGGGTGAAGCCGCCTGTAAAGATAATAATGTTTAGAAGGATGAGTCCAAGGCTAACTTCGTAGGAAATGGTTTGGGCCACGGCCCGTAGGGCCCCAATAAGGGCATATTTTGAATTTGATGCTCAGCCTGAGCCGAGGATTGAGTAGACGGCTAGGCTGGATAGGGCGAGGATAAATAGGATTCCGAGGTTCAGGTCAGTAACAGGATACGGGAGAGGTATCGGGGCTCAAAGGGTCAGTGCTAATGTTAGTGCTAGCATGGGGGCGAGGAGGAATAATACTGGGGAAGAGGTTGATGGGCGGACGGGCTCTTTAATAAACAGTTTTACTCCATCTGCAATTGGTTGGAGGAGTCCGTAGGGCCCGACAATGTTTGGGCCTTTACGTAATTGTATATATCCTAGGACTTTTCGTTCAATAAGGGTGAGGAAGGCCACGGCGAGGAGGACGGGGACAATGAAGGCTAGGGGATTTAGGATAAAAATTACTAGGGTGGAGATCATAGTTGGGGAGAGGACTTGAACCTCTGTAAAAAGGGCTTAGGTCTTTTGCAATTACCGGGCTCTGCCACTCCAACATGCCATTATCTTGGGCATAGGGGATATGTCCTTTTGCCTGTTTTAGTTGATTTCAACAGGAGGGGTGAGGCATGCTTTGAATATAGGCCTCTTCTTCTCGGTCCTTTCGTACTAGAAAAGAACATTTTATAGATAGAAACTGACCTGGATTACTCCGGTCTGAACTCAGATCACGTAGGACTTTAATCGTTGAACAAACGAACCCTCAACAGCGGCTGCACCATTAGGATGTCCTGATCCAACATCGAGGTCGTAAACCCCCTTGTCGATATGGGCTCTAAAAGGGGATTGCGCTGTTATCCCTAGGGTAACTCGGTCCGTTGATCGGCGTTGCCGGATCTTATTGGTCAGAAGTTCTGTTTATTAGAGCTGCAGCTCTTGGTTTTAGGAGGTTGTACTCCCGGTCCGCTCGGGGGTTTTTTATTTCCCCGTGGTCGCCCCAACCAAAGACATAGGGGCATAGCTCAATTGGTTTAGTTCTTTGTCAAGAGGTGTTTAACATGAGATGCCTTGGTGTCTAAAGCTCCATAGGGTCTTCTCGTCTTATAGATATATCCCCGCTTCTGCACGGGGAGATCAATTTCACTGACTTGAAAAAGGAGACAGTTAAGCCCTCGTTATGCCATTCATACAGGTCTCCATTTAAAAGACAAGTGATTGCGCTACCTTCGCACGGTTAAAATACCGCGGCCGTTAAACATATAGTCACAGGGCAGGCGGGACCTCTTATTCTTTGTTTTTGCAAGAGGCGATGTTTTTGGTAAACAGGCGAGGCTTGGAATGTTTGCCGAGTTCCTTCTTTTTCTTTTAGTCTTTCCTTAGGGGCACACCAGTGTAGGGTTAACGGTTGTTGGTTGGATGGTTTTCTAGTTGCTTACTTGTTGTTCATTACCCTCTTTGTTTGGGGCCGTTAAGTTTCGGTGGGGGTTCGTTCCGATTTACACGTGTGCGAGGAGAGAGGCGGGTACTCTCTTGTTACTCATATTAGCATGTGCATTCTCATGTTTGCATGAGATGGCCTGATAATGTTAGGGGGTTAGGACTAGGTTATCAAAATATGTGGGTAAAATGTAATGCTTGAGCTTTAACGCTTTCTATTAGGATGGCTGCTTTTAGGCCCACCTGGGCATTATTACCTTGAGTGAATATGATCTTTACCCTCCTGGAAAAGTTGTATCTTGTCTCAAAGGGGCTGTACCCCCTTTGATTAACTCTCTAGGCTTCTTTAGGTATCGATAGGGGTTAAACCGTAGTGAAGAGAGAAGCCTGGAGGCTGAACTCCTATCCAATTCTCAGGCAACCAGCTATAACTAGGTTCGGTAGGTCTGTCACCTCTACTCAAAGATCTTCCCACTCTTTTGCCACAGAGACGGGTTTGCCCTATTGCTAGGCTGTCTTGGAGTAGCTCACGTAGTTTCGGGGGCTCAAACTAAAGTTCTCTTTGCTTGAGTTTTTCTAGCTAAATCATGATGCAAAAGGTACGAGGTATAATCTCTGCTTTTTTAGGCTTTACTGGTTTGTTTCATTTCTTTTTCAGCGTTCCCTTGCGGTACTTTTTCTATTGCTCCAATAGTTCCTTTTCTGTCGCCCATACTAGGGGGGAAAAATGATTTGTTTATTGGGAATATCGTGTATTTGGGGTTATTAATATTGAATTGTTGTTTTTGGGGGGATGGGCTAGCTAGTTGGCGTCAGGGTAATCCGGCTTGCACGGATGACTTTTCAGTGTAAGGGAAATGCTATTCTATCTTAGCTATACTCTGATTTTTCCAAGTGCACCTTCCGGTACACTTACCATGTTACGACTTGCCTCCCCTTAGCGGTTTAGGCATTTTATGTATATTAATGTATTATGAGCTCGGGGAGAGTGACGGGCGGTGTGTACGCACTTCAGAGCCAGCTTCAGTAGAACACTCTATTTTCGACTTACTGCTAAATCCTCCTTCAGATGTACGGTTTCAGTACTATCATTCGTATTCGCTAGACTAGCGAATGTAGCCCATCTCTTCCCCTCTCATATGCTACACCTCGACCTGACGTTCTGGGCAGTGCCAATTTTGCTTACTATTAGACCTTCACAGGGTAAGCTTACGACGGCGGTATATAGGCGGGAAAAACAAGGGAGGGTGAGGTTGAACGGGGGTTATCGGTTATAGAACAGGCTCCTCTAGGGGGATCTAAAGTACCGCCAAGTCCTTTGGGTTTCAAGCTGATGCTCGTAGTACCCGGGCGGATAGAGGGCGTATAATTCTATCAATGTTTACGGCTAGGCATAGTGGGGTATCTAATCCCAGTTTGTGTCCTAGCTTTCGTGGGGTCAGGTGTCATAAAGCCACTTTCGTGGTGGGGCTTCGTGTCTTCGGATGCGTATGACTGCTCTGAAGATATTCGGCTTTAGTTTTTGAGTGTGCCTTAACCACGCTTTACGCCGGAGTTTGTCAACTTGGGCCTCTCGTATAACCGCGGTGGCTGGCACGAGTTTTACCGGCCCTCTTAGCTTTAACTAAGTCAAGTTTGCACTTATAGCTTAAGGTCTATCACTGCTGAGTTCCCTTGAGGGTGTGGCTAAGCAAGGCGTCGTGGGCTAATCATAGGTGTGTGCCTGATACCAGCTCCTTGTTTTCGGGCGGAAAACTGGGGGGCATTCTCACGGGGATGCGGATACTTGCATGTGTAAATCTAGCTAAAGCTGACAGTAAAGTCAGGACCAAACCTTTGTGCCTGCGGAGCTTTCTAGGGCTCATCTTAACATCTTCAGTGTCATGCTTTAATTAAGCTACGCTAGC